TTTATTCATATATGTATTAAAAGAACATATCTAAATTTAGCTCTTTCATGCCTATTCTAACTAGTTATTTTGGTTTTTTACTGGCTGCTTCAACTATAACCCCAGCTCTATTTATTGGTTTGAACAAGATACGACTTATTTGAAATGAATGAAATTCAATAAACAATTTACAAAAATAAAAATCAAGGCCTCTCAGAATATCTCATTTCAGGTATTCTATGGTTCCTTCCCGCAATTCCTGGTCATTGAGATTCACGGATAATTCAGATTAATATTTAGGGATAGATCTTACCTCTCTTTTTATTCCCTAAAACAAATCGAAATGATTGAAGTTTTTCTATTTGGAATCGTCTTAGGTCTAATTCCTATTACTTTAACAGGATTATTTGTAACTGCATATTTACAATACAGGCGCGGTGATCAGTTGGACCTTTGATTGAGTAACATCTCTTTTTTTGTTTGATTGACCTCCTCCTTGTAGGAGGTCAAATTTCAGTTGCAATTATACTTTGTTTTGTTAAGTTATTTCATTGTAATTCGACATAACATAAACGGAATCACGCTCTGTAGGATTTGAACCTACGACATCGGGTTTTGGAGACCCGCGTTCTACCGAACTGAACTAAGAGCGCTTTCGTATATCCTATAAAAGTAGATACGATTGTAAAGTGTAAAGAAAAGGGTTTTTTTACCCCCGAGGGGCCTTGCGTACATATATAAATATAGTATGCAAAAACGAAAGATTATGTCCGAGATTCCCCGATCTTACTCAATGAATCCCTCGTAACTGTCCATAGCAGAAAGAATAGGTAGGGATGACAGGATTTGAACCTGTGACATTTTGTACCCAAAACAAACACGCTACCAAGCTGCGCTACATCCCTTTTAAAAATTGTTGTACAGTGTCATTGTAGAAAATCCATGTCTTGTTTTCCACATCCTTCTTTTTTGCTCTACCTATCTATATAGGTAGAGAATGTTCTTGTCATTTTTTTTAGGGGGAGCGGCAAAATTGAATCTGTTGGGTCATTGTACATATGCATTTTAGTTAGTAATTCCTAATTCTAATTTCATTTCAAGCAAAAACAAATTATCTTGAACTAAAATATCGGGTTATCTATGATCTATGTATTACAATATACAATACAAATAAAGAATGAAAATAAATAAGAAAAAAATAGAAAATAAAATAAGAAGGAGGATTTTTCAATGCGAGATATAAAAACATATCTCTCAACGGCGCCTGTGCTAACCACTCTATGGTTTGGGTCTTTAGCAGGTCTATTGATAGAAATTAATCGTTTATTTCCGGATGCCTTGTCATTCCCCTTTTTTTCATCCTGATTGAATTCTTGTATTGATCGATCTGTGAAGAAATGAAGAAGATTTGAGATACAATTCTACGTAACATGACTCCAATTTCGCTTCCTTTTTCTTTCCTATCCTAAAAAAGAAGAAAGAGAAAGAGTGTATTGAACCTCAGTCAAAATACAGTGAATCTACGATAGAATTTGGGGGAAAAGAAATGGAAATGTGGATCCAGTCTAGGGGCGACGAAATTTTAACATAGAAAGAAGAAAATACTGAGATTAGGATAGGAATAATTCCTAGTTAGAAAAAATTGTATTAATTAATTATTAATTATTACGTTACGATATTCTTAATATTCTTCTATTAATGAATATGAGAATATGACTCTTTTTCTTTATAGTTATAGTAATTCATAGTAATTTTATAGTACTCCGAAGTCATTCAAATTCTAATAATTCGAAAAAGAAAATAGTTACAAATTCATTTCTAGTTAGTAACTCTTATTAATAGAGTCTAGATATAGAATCTAGATTCTTTTTTTTTTATTTGGTTCGGATCAAAAAGAAAATGAAGAGAGTTCTAAAGTGAAGTCGATCCAAAATGAAAAGGAGGTTCATGGCCAAGGGTAAAGATATCAGAATTATAGTGATTTTGGAATGTACCTGTTGTGGTGTCAATAAAGAATCGCCGGGTATTTCTAGATATATTACTCAAAAGAATCGACACAATACACCCAATCGACTAGAATTTAGAAAATTTTGTCGCTATTGTCAAAAGTATACGATTCATGGGGAAATAAAGAAATAGGTGGAACGGAATGCGCGTGCCAAGTAGCGGGAAGAGTAATAACTTTACATCTTAACATATATAATCATATATAATACAAACCAAATCCTATTTTGGTCGAATCTTAAATGAATAAGAAAAAAAAGAGAATTCTATTTTCTATATTCTTTTATATAGAAGGAATAAACAAACAAGGAATAAGCAAACCATGGATAAATCCAAGCGCTCTTTTCGTAGGCGTTTACCCCCAATTGGATCGGGGGATCGAATCGATTATAGAAACATGAGTTTAATTAGTCGATTTCTTAGTGAACAAGGAAAAATATTATCTAGACGGACGAATAGGTTGACCTTGAAACAACAACGATTAATTACTATTGCTATCAAACAAGCTCGTATTTTATCTTTGTTACCTTTTCGTAATAAGGATAAACAATTGGAGAGAGTGGAGTCGATCCCTAGAACTACTGGTCCTAGAATCAAAAATAAATAGATATACTCCTCAAAATTCCAATCGGAACTCAAGCTCATATTAATGTTTTGCTCGAAAAAACTAGAATCCAGATTTGATTCTTGTATTATAAAAAAAAAGGAAAAATGGGGAAGAAATCTTTTTTTTTCTTGAAAGATGTTCGTTTATTCCTACTACTCAAATCTTCATTTCTTTTTATTCTATCTTCCCGGAGTCCATTCTCCGGGAAATCCTGTTTCAATCATTCTTGTTTCCTGTATAATCGATTCTATTAAGATTCTTTTATTCCTTTATTTGATTTGTATTTTTTTCTTTTTGATTGATGATTTTATTTGAAATAATATCAAAACAATTCTTATTTGATAGAGCTATTTGCGCAAGTATTTGACGATTCAGAAGCAATTGTCTCTTGTACAGATTGTGGATGAATAGGCTATAACTATAGAATAGCCGATCCTCACGAGTTACCGCATTTATCCGAGTGATCCACAAACGACGAAAATATCTCTTTTTCCTGCTCCTATCTCGATGAGAGGAAACCAAAGCTCTCATTCTTTGTTGAGTAGTCGTTCGAGTAAGTCTTGAATGAGCCCCTCTAAAGGTTGATGCAAATAAACGAATCTTTTTTCGACGTCTCCGAGCTGTATATCCTCGTTTAACTCTGGTCATTGAATCAAATGAAACTTTCTTGAATAACTAATTGATTTCTCTTCTTTCAGTCATCCTTTTTTTCCGGTCGATTAATAACAAAACGGATTCTTCCGATATATAAAATAGAAATTCCAATGGCTTTTGCGACTATGACCTTCCCGACCACGATTTTTTCTTTCTTCAAGGTATCTCGCCCGGAAATAAGAAATTCGACTGCTACTAAATAAAAAAGAATAGTGGGTTTCCTCGTTTCTATGGCAACTTCTGAAACGGTGAGGTCCTCTTTATACACCGGAGCCTCTTCTTTCATTTCATCGAATTTTGATTGTGAACTTGTATAGTTCACACTCTTTGGCTCTACCCATCCATTTTTCAATTAGAATTATTCTAATTATAAAGTAATAGTCCTTTTCACAAAAAAGCTATCCATACAGTGACGGCATTTAATTCTGAAAGTTGGCTAGGTAGCTGACCCTGTTAGTCCGTTTTTTTAAGAAAAGGAATAGGAGCATAACCTTTTTCCTCCGCTTAATGGATAACTATTTGTTACCAATGGAGAATTACTTCTCATCTCAAACGGAGTGATTGGATTTGCACCAATAGAAACCATAAATTCATAACATAATTAGGTAGATTATAGATCTTCATTTTTAGATACTAGTAAATTAAATTAAATGGCCGTCTTCTACTCTATCTATCCTAATTCATTGATAGTGGTCGTTGATACTGGAAAAATTTTTGCATTTCTTCAAACTACTGAACGAGTCGCACATACACCCTAGTACATGTTCCTCGACGCTGAGGACATCCTCGAAGAGCGGGAGATTTCGTAACATTTCTTATTGGCTGTCTTGCGTTTCTAATAAGTTGTTTAATGGTTGGCATGGCGTGTATAGAGAATCTCATTCTAGATAAAATAGAGCGGGTTGGCTTAGATCGATCTTAACCAGATGATTATGAATGATTTCTATTCACACGGAAAATTCGAATTTTTAAACGGAATTCATATATTTATATGGAATCCCTAGTATTTTCATTTTCGACCGCTACAAGATCAACGATGCCATGAGCTTGGGCTTCTGTTGCTGACATAAAAACATCCCTTTCCATATCTTCGGATATAACCCATAAAGGGTTGCCCGTTCTTTGTACATAAACTTTTGTGAGAGTTTCGCGAAGCTTCAATAGTTCTTCTGCTTCCAGGATAAAATCCCCAGCTTGTGCCTCGTAAAAAGAACTAGCAGGTTGGTGAATCATAACCCTGATGATATTGATAGAACATCATGAATGGTTCTTCTATCTATATATCGCACGATTGGATTAAAGTAAGGGGGAATCAAAATAACAATAACAATAAAAAATAGAATTAAACAACCGTACGGGCATATTTTGTACATTGCATACGGCTCTGCAATGGAATTTCTTCTTTTCGATAGAAGAAATTCTATCGAAAAGAAGAAAAAGAAACCATCCGATCCAAATCGTTAAATGATCCATTTACCACCCTTCCTTTCGTAGTAGTAAAAAAGATACTATGATGGCTCTGTTGCTTTATATGTTTATCTATTTATCTCGTCTGTGGTTTAGCAATCCCAAAGTTTCTTTTTGATATGATCCAAGAAGGAGAAAATGATTTTTTCATTTTTTTGACTCTTTCTCTCTCTCATAACATAAAAATAAGAAAGATACTTCTGGTGTGGAAGAATAATGGTTTGTGACGCTGAAATTGACTCTTGCTTTACACATAAAATCAACTTGGGAATAACCCTTCTTTCATACT